TAAAGGAAAAAATGTAATCTCTTTTACATATCCGCCTAGTTTATCAACTTTTTCAGAAATGATAGAGCGAAAAATTTCTTTGTACACGACAGAAAAACTATACCACGAAGACCTATATAATTATTGGATTTATAACAACGAACAAAAAAAATACAACTTAAGGAACGAATTTATAAGTAGAATAAAAATTCTAGAAAAAGAGAAAGGATCTTTTGCTTTAAATATACTAGAAAAAAGAACCAGATTGTGTGATGATGAGCATGAACAAGAATATTTACCCAAAATGTATGATCCCTTTTTGAATGGGCCTTATCGCGGAACAATAAAAAATTTAGATTCACATGAAATCATGACTGATTTAATAACTTCAAGAGCGGATTCCATAGAAATATTGTGGATAAATAAAATTCATGGTCTATTTCATAAAAATTTTGAACATAAAAAGAATAGGTTTTATTCTGATGAGGAATTTTTATCGAATCCTATTGAGAATTCTTTAACCTCAATTGAAAAATTTTATTTTGAACGTGCGCAAGGAATAGATTCAGAAAGTCAAGCAAAATCTTTTCAATTTTTATTCGATGTAATTACAACTGATCCAAATGATCTAATAAAAATTAGAAAAAATTCTATTGGGATGGAAGAAATTAGTAAAAAGGTTTCTAGATGGTCATACAAATTAACAGATGATTTGGAAGAAGATGAAGAAGAATTGACGGAAGACCCTGAAATTCAGTCAAGAAAAGGGAAACGCGTGGTAATTTATACTGATAACGATCAGAGTACTAATTCGAGTGCTACTAATAATACTACTAGTAATACTAGTGATGAAGAAGACGAGGTAGCTTTGATACGTTACTCACAACAATCTGATTTTCGCCGTGATATAATCAAAGGATCTATGCGTGCTCAAACAATTATCTGGAAAATGTTTCAAGCAAATGTGCATTCTCCACTTTTTTTGGATCGAATAGACAAAACGTTTTTTTTTTCGTTTTTTGATATATCTAAAATTAGGAATTGGTTAGTAAGAACTTCCGAATCTAAAATTTTTTATTTTGAGCAAGAACACACAAAAGAAAACGAGAAAACAAACGAAGAGAAAGAAGAGGAAAATGAACGAATAGCAATATCAGAGGCTTGGGATAGCTTTATATTTACGCAAGCAATAAGAGGTTTAATCTTAGTAACCCAATCTTTTCTTAGAAAATATGTTATATTACCCGTATTGATAATAGCTAAAAATATTAGTCGTATGTTATTATTGCAATTCCCCGAATGGTACGAGGATTTGAAGGAATGGAATGGAGAAATGCATGTTAAATGTACTTATAATGGTGTTCAATTATCAGAAACAGAATTTCCCCAAAATTGGTTAAGAGATGGTATTCAAATAAAGATTCTGTTTCCTTTTTGTCTGAAACCTTGGCAAAGATCTAAGGTACGATTTAATCATGGAGATCCGCGAAGACGAAAAAAAGAGAAAAAAGATAATTTTTGTTTTTTAACAGTTTGGGGAAAAGAAGCAGAGCTACCTTTTGGGTCTCCCCGAAAACGACCTTCTTTCTTTGAACCCATTTTTAAAGAACTCGAAAAAAAAACGATAAAAGCTAAAAAGAAAATTTTCCAAGTTATAAGAGTTTTCAAAGAAAGAGGAAATGGGGTTATAAAAGTTTCAAAAAAAAAAACAAGATGGGTCATCAAAATCATTCTATTTATAGACCTAATAATGAAAGAACTTGAAAAAGTAAAACTCATATTAAAATCGAGTAGGGTTAAAGTATATGAACCGAATGAAAATGGAAGAGATCCTAATATAAATAATAAGATTCTTCGCGAATCGACCATTCCAATTCAATCCCTAAATTGTGTAAATGCAAATTATTCACTCATCGAAACAAAAATGAAAGATCTTGCTAATAAGACAATTACAATTAGGAGTCAAATAGAAGGAATCACAAAAGACAAGAAAAAAATGGTTCTAATTTATGATGATAAAAGATCGGAATTACAGAAGGATATTTGGCAAATAGTTAAAAGAAAAAATATCCGATTAATATGTAAATCCCATTATTTTATAAAATCCTTCATTGAAAAAATATACATGAATATATTACTATGTATCATTAAGATTCCAAAGATCAATGCACAACTTTTCTTTAAATCAACAAATAAAATTTTAACTAAATCCATTTATAATGATAAAACAAATCAAGAAGGAATTGAAAAGACAAATCAAAATACAATGAACTTTATTTCGACTATAAAAAAGTCGTTTTATAATACTTTTTATAATACTAATTTTAGTATTAGCAATAAAAATTCTAATATTTATTGGGACTTATCTTCTTTGTCTCAAGCATATGTATTTTACAAATTCTCGCAAAATCAATTACTTAACAAATATCCTTTGAAACCTGTACTTCAATATCATAACACCTATCCTTTTCTTACAGATATAATAAAGAATTATTGTACAACACGAGGAATATTTGGTTCCAAACCAAAGCATAAGAAAATGCATAAGTATAGAATGAATAAATGGAAAATGTGGTTAAGGGGTCATTATCAATACAATTTATCTCAGACTAAGTGGTCTTATTTAGTACCGAAAAAATGGCAAAATAGGGCCAACCAATGTCGTATAATTCAAAAGAAAGACTCAACGAAATCGGATTTATATAAAAAAGAAAAAGACCAATTAATTCATTACATGAAAGAATTTTACTATGCAGTAAATTCATTGATAAGTCAAAAAGAAAAAGAAAAATTGAAAAAACATTACGGATATGATCTTTTATCATATAAATATATAAATTTTGAGGATAATAAGAACTCATATATTTATGGGTCAACGTTACAATTACAAGAAGTAGAAAACAAAAAAATTTCATATAATTTCAATACACTGAAACCCGAACCATTTTATGGATTGATAAGGATAGTTATTAATAATTATCTAGAAAAAAGATTTCTCATTGATACGGACAAAAATATGGATAGACAATTTTTTGATTATAAAATTTCCCATTTCTGTATTAGAAAGAATATTGATATTGAGACCCGGCCCAATACGCATATCAACACCAATATTCATAAAAATACTAAAAATCTAAATTCTCCAAAATTAAAAAAAAATTCTTTTTTTGATTGGATGGGAATGAATCAAGAAAAATTATATCGTACCATATCAAATCTAGCACCTTGGTTTTTCCCAGAATTTGTACTACTTTTTAATGCATATAAAATAAAACCGTGGATCATACCTACCAAATTACTTATTTTAAATTTTCATTTCTATGAAAATATTAGTAAAAGTAAAAAGATCAATGTAAAAAAAAAAAAAAATGAACAACAAGGTCGAGGAAATCTTGTATCAGATTTACGAAAACAAAATGAAAAAGATGTTGAAGTAGATTATACAGGAGTAGACATTAAAAAAGATAGAAAAAAAAAACAATCTAAGAGCAAGAAAGAAGCAGAACTCAATTTCTTCTTGAAAAAATATTTTCTTTTTCAATTAAGATGGGATGATCTCTTGAATCAAAGAATGATCAATAATATAAAGGTATATTGTCTTCTACTTAGACTGATAGATCCAAAGGAAATAGCTATATCCTCAATTCAAAGAGGAGAGATGCATCTAGATGTAATGTTGATTCAGAAAGATCTAACTCTTACAGAATTGGTAAAAAGGGGCATATTTATTATCGAACCAATTCGTCTATCTATGAAAAGGGATGGAAAATATATTATATATCAAACCATAGGTATTTCAGTGGTTGATAAGAATAAACACCAAACTGATGGAAAATACATAATAAAAAAAGAATATGTTGATAAAAAAAAATTTCATGAATCTGTTGCACAACACGGCAATACACTTGTGACTAAAAAAAAAAATTATTATGATTTCCTTGTTCCTGAAAATATTCTATCCCCCAGACGTCGTAGAGAATTGAGAATTTTCATTTGTTTTAATTCTAAGAATTGGAATATTATGGATAGAAATCCAATATTTTGTAATCAAAACAACATAAACAACTGTGGACAATTTTTGAACAAGGAAAAACATCTTAATATAGATACAGATAAATGCATTAAATTCAAATTTTTCCTTTGGCCCAATTATCGATTAGAAGATTTAGCTTGTATGAATCGTTATTGGTTTGATACCAATAATGGCAGTAATTTCAGTATATCAAGAATATATATGTATCCACGATTCAGAATTCTTTAATAATATTATATTAATAGTATATAATAAATATAAATATAACATAGTATATTTCCTATATATCTTATATCTATTTTTTTTTATCGAAAAAAACATTCTCTTTCCCGAATAGAAAAATCTTGAATAAAAAAATGGATCGTTCCTTTCTATCCAAATCAAATTTTCAATTTGATTTGGATAGAAAAAATTCTATATGAAGAATGAAGAAATGAAATTTTTTTTATACTAGATTCAAATAATTGGAAATAACAAGTATAAAAAAAATTTTTATTTTTCCTGATCGGTAAAATCTGCGTAAAAGAAAAAAATAGAAAATTTTGTTTTTATGGTCAAAAATTCATTCATCTCAGCTATTCGACAAGAAAAAGAAAAAAACTGTGGATCTGTTGAATTTCAAGTATTTAGTTTCACTTATAAGATACAGAGACTTACTTCACATTTAAAATTACATAAAAAAGATTTTTTATCACAAAGGGGTCTACGAAAAATTCTGGGAAAACGTCAACGGCTATTGGATTATTTGTCAAAGAAAAATCGAGTACGTTATAAGAAATTGATTAACCAGTTGGGTATTCGGGAGTCAAAAACTCGTTAATTTGAAGTTTGAGATTGGTTTACATTTTTTCTTTAGTTATTAGATTTTTCATTTTGATGAACTTCATTTTACTAAATTCATGGAATAATAAATTGAATTAAAATTAAGGAAGAAAAGTTATGACTATACCAGCTACAAGAAAGGATCTCATGATAGTTAATATGGGTCCTCACCACCCATCAATGCATGGTGTTCTTCGACTAATTGTTACTCTCGATGGTGAAGATGTTATTGATTGTGAACCTATATTGGGTTATTTACATAGAGGGATGGAAAAAATAGCGGAAAATCGAACAATTATACAATATTTGCCTTATGTAACACGGTGGGATTATTTAGCCACTATGTTCACAGAAGCAATAACAGTAAATGCACCAGAACGATTAGAAAGTGTTCAAGTACCTAAAAGAGCTAGTTACATTAGAATAATTATGCTAGAACTGAGTCGTATAGCTTCTCATTTATTATGGCTTGGACCTTTTATGGCAGATGCACAGACTCCCTTTTTCTATATTTTCAGAGAAAGGGAATTATTATATGATCTATTCGAAGCCGCTACAGGTATGCGAATGATGCATAATTATTTCCGTATTGGGGGAGTTGCTGCCGATCTACCTTATGGCTGGATAGAGAAATGTTTGGATTTTTGCGATTATTCTTTAACAGGAATTATTGAATACCAAAAACTTATTACGCGGAATCCCATTTTTTTGGAACGCGTTGAAGGAGTGGGCATTATTGGTGGAGAGGAGGCAATAAATTGGGGTTTATCAGGACCAATGTTACGGGCTTCTGGAATCCAATGGGATCTTCGTAAAGTTGATAGTTATGAGTGTTACAATAAATTTGATTGGGAAGTCCAATGGCAAAAAGAAGGAGATTCACTAGCTCGTTATTTAGTACGAATCGGTGAAATGAAGGAATCTATAAAAATTATTCAACAGGCTCTAGAAGGAATTCCTGGAGGACCTTATGAGAATTTAGAAGTCCGACGTTTTGATAAAGCAAAAAATTCCGAATGGAATAATTTTGAATATAGATTTATTACTAAAAAACTTTCACCCAATTTTGAATTGTCGAAGCAAGAACTTTATGTGAGAGTAGAAGCCCCAAAAGGAGAATTAGGAATTTATTTGATAGGAGATAGTAGTGTTTTCCCTTGGAGATGGAAAATTCGTCCACCCGGTTTTATCAATTTGCAAATTCTCCCTCAACTAGTTAAAAGAATGAAATTGGCAGATATCATGACGATATTAGGTAGTATAGATATCATTATGGGAGAAGTTGATCGTTGAAATGATAATTGATATGACAGAAGTGGAAGTACAAGCTATCAATTCTTTTTCTAGATCGGAATCTTTAAAAGAAGTCTATGGACTCATATGGATCTTTGTTCTTATTTTCACCCTTATATTGGGAATAACAATAGGGGTACTAGTAATTGTGTGGTTAGAAAGAGAAATATCTGCAGCAATACAACAACGCATTGGGCCTGAATATGCTGGTCCATTGGGAATTCTTCAAGCTATAGCAGATGGAACCAAATTACTTTTTAAAGAAGATATCCTCCCATCTAGAGGAGATATTCGTTTGTTCAGCGTGGGACCGTCTATAGCGGTCATATCTGTTCTACTAAGTTATTTAGTAATTCCTTTTGGATATCGCCTTGTTTTGTCCGATCTTAGTATAGGCGTTTTTTTATGGATCTCCATTTCAAGTATTGCCCCTATTGGACTTCTTATGTCAGGATATGGGTCGAATAATAAATATTCTTTTTCAGGTGGTCTACGGGCTGCTGCTCAATCTATCAGTTATGAAATACCATTAACTCTATGTGTGTTATCAATATCTCTACGTGTGATTCGGCAGAACATTATTATTTTCCCTCTTTTCTAGAAATTTTATAGAACTAGAAATAGAATAAAGAAATTGAATATATTCAATGGATATTTTCTTTTTTATTTATCATGAGGGTTGATGAATTAAGCTAGATAGTTAGATGAGTAAAAGCAAACTGCTTATAAATTTGCAGTAAGAGGATTCAATCTCATTCCCTATGTACGAGAATATAAACATAAGCAATATAAACTGTTTACCCCAAGATTAAGATTCTTTGACCAATTATCATATCTTGAAGCGGGTACAAAAGATCAACCATATGGGGTTTCTACTACTGTCTTGTATTTATTACCATACTGGGGATCAATCAAAAATCAGTAGACAGTTAGGAACACCAAGGTACACAAAAGATTAGTAATGGAGATAATTTAAGATATAAAAAAGGGTATTTTTTCATAAAATTTTGGATAAAACGAATCATAATGAGGACTTTAAGTTGGTAGAAACGACCAAGTAGTACTTCTCCACGATTCCGATCTCGAGTATGCTCCTATTCACTGATTAAAGAAATGACTATAAAAAACGAATTAATCCTTTATTTATTTTTTTTTCAGAGTACCTCCTCTGAGTCCTCTGAGAAAGAAGAATAGGACAGGAGCAAAAGAAATAGAATGAAAATATTGAAACAAAAAAATACAATACAGGATATTTATTTCTTATTTCTTTTCCCCATTCATATTCATATCTATACACATACATGGAATTCTTAATCATAAATTTGGAATTAATGATCAATTCTTTCTAACTAATTCTTTCTTTAGAGTTATTGATAAAAAAACCTAATTTATTGATAGAACGAGTATTTTATTTAAGGATTAAGTTATTACCGAATAAAGAGAAATTGTAATTTTAATGGAAAAGATCAATTCGGAAGCGCTTTTTTTATTCTAGCAGACGGAATTTCGTTGGTCTAATTTTGGACTTCCCGGTGTTATTCTATTTAGAATTAGAATCTAAAAATTACAATAATACCGAACAAGTACTTACATTTATTTGTGACCATAGAGGAGCCGTATGAAGCTGAGGTTTCATGTACGGTTTTGAAATAGCGATATGAACAGTAATGTTATTATCGACTATGATTATCTAACAGTTCAAGTACAGTTGATATAGTTGAGTCACAGTCAAAATATGGTTTTTGGGGATGGAATCTGTGGCAGCCTATAGGGTTTGTTGTTTTTCTAATTTCTTCTCTAGCAGAATGTGAGAGATTACCTTTTGATTTACCAGAAGCGGAGGAGGAATTAGTAGCAGGTTATCAAACAGAATATTCGGGTATTAAATACGCTTTATTTTACCTTGCTTCTTACCTAAATTTATTAGTTTCTTCATTATTTATAACAGTTCTTTACTTAGGCGGGTGGAATTTTTCTATTCCGTATATATCTATTCCTGAACTTTTCGGAATAAATAAAATGACAGGAGTTTTTGGAATAACAATTGGTATATTTATTACATTAGCTAAAGCTTATTTGTTCTTGTTCATTCCTATCACAGCAAGATGGACTTTACCTAGGCTGAGAATGGACCAACTTTTAAATTTTGGATGGAAATTTCTTTTACCTATTTCTCTGGGTAATCTATTATTGACAACTTCTTCCCAACTTATTTACCTATAAAGAAAAGAATAAGATAACGATATTCTCCATTCATAACCGATCTTAAACAAGAGAAAGAAACATCAAATTATTCACGGAGATCCACAATATGTTCCCTATGGTGACCGGGTTCATAAATTATGGTCAACAAACAATACGGGCTGCAAGATACATTGGTCAAAGTTTCATAATTACCCTATCCCATACAAATCGTTTACCTGTAACTATTCAATATCCTTATGAAAAATCGATCACATTAGAACGTTTCCGCGGTCGAATTCACTTTGAATTTGATAAATGTATTGCTTGTGAGGTATGTGTTCGTGTATGTCCCATAGATCTACCCGTTGTTGATTGGAGGTTTAAAAGAGAGATTAAAAAGAAACAATTGCTTAATTATAGTATTGATTTTGGAGTCTGTATATTTTGTGGTAATTGTGTTGAGTATTGTCCAACAAACTGTTTATCGATGACTGAAGAATATGAACTTTCAACTTATGATCGTCACGAATTAAATTATAATCAAATTGCATTAGGTCGGTTACCAATGTCAGTAATTGAAGATTACACAATTCAAACAGTTATGAATTCCAGTCAAATCAAAATGGATAAAGATAAACCCCTTGATTCAAGAACGATTACTGATTACTAATATTTTTTTATATAAAGATAAAGGGAAATAAGTCTCCTTTTTTTGTCAGAAACTAATAAACTTATCTTATTAACTATTGATTCTTGAGAATCACTCTTTGATTTAAACTACGAATATGTGTTTTCTTAATTATTTAAAAATATAAAAAAATTACAATCTTTCTTTTTTATCTAAAAGAAAAAAGAAAAGATTGGTCGATAATTTTAATAACTTTATCTATATCCACAGTAATCCATCCATATTAAGATTTAATTGCATTTGAAACTCATCATATATAAGAAAAAAATAAGGGGAACACCTCCCTCTTTCCTGGACTATTTAGTAAGGTCATGAAATATTTTGACTTATTTTTCTCTTATACATAATGGATTTACCTGGACCAATACATGATATACTTGTAGTATTTCTGGGATCATTTTTTATATTAGGAGGTCTAGGAGTAGTATTGTTTACTAATCCAATTTATTCCGCCTTTTCGTTGGGATCGGTTCTTGTTTGTATATCTTTATTCTATATTTCATCAAACTCCTATTTTGTAGCTGCCGCCCAGCTTCTTATTTATGTGGGAGCCATAAATGTCTTAATCATATTTGCTGTTATGTTCGTGAATGGTTCAGAATATTTCAACGACTCCTATCTTTGGACTATTGGAGATGGAGTCACTTCACTGGTTTGTATAAGTATTCTTTTTTCACTAATTACTACTATCGCAGATACGTCATGGTACGGAATTATTTGGACTACAAGATCAAATCAGATTATAGAGCAAGACTTTATAAGCAACGTTCAACAAATTGGAATTCATTTATCAACAGATTTTTATCTTCCCTTTGAACTCATTTCTATAATTCTTTTAGTTTCTTTGATAGGCGCAATTACTATGGCTCGTCAATAATAAATAGTTTAGTTAGAATTAACAAATTTTTAGTTTAATCTACTGTCAATATTCCCTTTTTTATGTAATTGCTCGATTATAGTTAATCAACTTGGTTAAATTTTTGTTCATATTGAAACGAATCGAGGTTGATCAGGAGTTAGTCAATGATGTTCGAACATGTACTTTTTTTGAGTGTCTATTTATTTTCGATCGGTATCTATGGATTGATCACAAGTCGAAACATGGTTAGAGCACTTATGTGTCTTGAACTTATACTAAATTCGGTTAATATTAATCTCGTACTATTTTCTGATATATTTGATAGTCGCCAATTAAAAGGAGAGATTTTATCAATCTTTATTATAGCCATTGCAGCGGCGGAAGCTGCTATTGGGCTAGCTATTGTTTCGTCGATCTATCGAAAATCAACTCGTATTAATCAATCGAATTTGTTGAAGAATTAGCCATAACTATATATATATATATACATATAAATATAATATATATATAGAAATTGTAGAAAAAATTTTCTATAAAATAGCATTTCAGTGTTTTTTATATATTATATTTATTTACAAATAATACTAATATGTATAGTAATATTTCAATATATTATAGTAATATATTGAAATATTGACGACCTATTAGCCAACGTGAAGTTGCACGTGTGATTCATGTGACTCATATGATCATGGTTGTTGAAAGATAAATCAAAGTCTCTTGGTCCCTTCTCATGAACAGATTTATAAAAATTTTGATTCTTAAGATTTTTTTTGATAAATCATTGATTCATCTGGTTTCTATATATAACGAAAATATAAATATATAAGAAATTTATAATTATATAATTTAGAATTTGTTTTTTACTTTACCAGATCGAAAATTTCTTATGTTCAAAACTGGAATTTATAGACCCAATGTCACATTCAGTAAAAATTTATGATACATGTATAGGGTGCACTCAATGTGTACGAGCCTGCCCCACAGATGTATTGGAAATGATACCTTGGGACGGATGTAAAGCTAAGCAAATTGCTTCCGCGCCAAGAACCGAAGACTGTGTAGGTTGTAAAAGATGTGAATCCGCCTGTCCAACAGATTTTTTGAGTGTCCGTGTTTATTTATGGCATGAAACAACTCGCAGCATGGGTCTATCTTATTGATACGTTATAATAAATTCCACTTGAATCATTTGATTCCTTTTTACCGAAAAAAGCCCGTGCTCAAGAAAATATATTCTTTTGAGCACGGGCTTTTTGGTCAAAACGTATCTTGTCTTTATCATGAGTTATTTCCCTTGGTTAACAATACTTGTAGTTTTGCCAATATTCGCGGGTTCCTCAATTTTCTTTCTCCCTCATAGGGGGAATAAGGTGTTTAGGTGGTATACTCTATGTATTTGCTTATTAGAACTCCTTATAACAACCTATGTGTTCTGTTATCATTTCCAATTGGACGATCCATTAATTCAATTAGAAGAGGATGCTAAATGGATAAATGTTTTAAATTTTCACTGGAGACTGGGAATCGACGGACTCTCCATAGGACCGATTTTACTAACAGGATTTATCACTACTTTAGCTACTTTAGCAGCTTGGCCTGTTACTCGAAATTCGCGATTGTTCTATTTCCTGATGTTAGCAATGTACAGTGGTCAAATAGGATTATTTTCTTCTAGAGATCTTTTACTTTTTTTTATCATGTGGGAGTTAGAATTAATTCCTGTTTACTTACTTTTATCTATGTGGGGAGGAAAGAAACGTTTGTACTCAGCTACAAAGTTTATTTTGTACACTGTGGGGGGTTCCATTTTTCTCTTAATAGGAGTTCTAAGTATGGGTTTATATGGTTCCAATGAACCGACATTGGATTTTGACAGATTAGCTAATCAGTCATATCCTGTGACATTAGAAATAATATTATATTTGGGCTTCCTTATTGCTTATGCTGTCAAATCACCGATTATACCCCTACATACATGGCTACCAGATACCCATGGAGAAGCACATTACAGTACATGTATGCTTCTAGCGGGAATCTTATTAAAAATGGGAGCATATGGATTGATTCGTATCAATATGGAATTATTACCACATGCTCACTCTATATTTTCTCCCTGGTTGGTGATAGTAGGGGCAATCCAAATAATTTATGCAGCTTCAACCTCGCTTGGTCAACGCAATCAAAAAAAAAGAATAGCCTATTCTTCTGTATCGCACATGGGTTTCACAATTATAGGAATTGGTTCTATAACCGACATGGGACTTAACGGAGCCGTTTTACAAATACTCTCTCATGGATTTATTGGTGCTGCACTTTTTTTCTTGGTAGGAATGAGTTGTGATAGAATACGTCTTGTTTATCTCGACGAAATGGGGGGGATATCCATTCCAATGCCAAAAATATTTACCATGTTTAGTAGTTTCTCGATGGCTTCTCTTGCATTGCCGGGAATGAGTGGTTTTGTTGCGGAATTAGTAGTATTTTTTGGACTAATTACCAGTCCAAAATATCTTTTAATCCCAAAAATATTAATTACCCTTGTAATGGCAATTGGAATGATATTAACTCCTATTTATTTGTTATCTATGTTACGTCAGATGTTCTATGGATACAATTTTTTCAATGTTCCAAACTCAAATTTCGTGGATTCTGGACCACGAGAACTATTTGTTTCGATCTGTATCTTTTTACCCGTAATAGGAATTGGTATTTATCCTGATTTCGTTCTTTCTTTATCAGTTGACAAGATACAAGCTATCCTATCTAATTATTTTCATAGATAGTTTTTTTTTTTTCTTAATGAGATAGAAAATAAGAATTTTCAATTTTAAGATTTTTGAAACTATTCACTGTACAACGAAAAAAAAAAAAGTGAATTAGAAAGATGTATCCCAAGTTTTTGAGAACCGTTTGAATCTTAATTCAAACAGTTCTTAAAAACTCGCACAAATTTTTGTTATATACGTCTTACTTATTCCGCATGGAATTTCTGCAATTCAATTAGATTTTATGTGAATGAACCATAACTATGTAGACCTATTCCTAATAGATTGATCCCAAAATAGCATATCCAAATTATAAGAAATCCTATAGAAGCTACAAGTGCCGAATTCGTACCGTGCAAACTTTGATTTGTTCTAGTATGTGAATAAATCGCGAATATGGTCCAAGTAATAAATGCCTCCTTGGGGTCCCAATTCCAATAAGACCCCCATGCTTCGTTAGCCCATACTGCTCCAGAAAGAATACCTATGGTTAAAAAGGTAAACCCTAAACTAATAACACGATAACTCCAATAATCCAAACGCCGAATTAATTGATATTTATAATAATTTGGAAATGAAAGAAAAGAAGTGTTGTTAAAAGCACTTCTTTTTTCGTTCAAGTATTCGATCTTCCCAAAGAAAAATGACTTAATTAATAAATTGTTACTTCTAAAAAAAATATCGATGTTTTTTCGAAATGTAATGACTAAAAAAGCGACTGATAATAACGAACCACATAAAAGAGCCGCATAGCTCAATAACATCATACTTACATGCATCATTAACCACTGAGATTGTAGAGCAGGTACTAATATTGCTGATTGATGCATTTTACTTGAAAGACCAGATGTAGCGAAACCTTGAGTAAAAATGGCACTTGGCGCGGTTATTGTGCTTAAATCATTTTTATGATTCCATAGCTTGGAAACTATATGAATAATGGAAAAACTCCACGAAAGGAAGATCAATGACTCGTATAAATTACTTAATGGAAAATGTCTTGAAGAAATCCAACGAATAACTAATAATCCTGTTAGAGAAAAAAAAGTAGCTAACATTCCTTTTTCCAACGAATGGCGTAATCCGATGATTTCGTGAACTAATAAAATCATCAAATGAATCGCAATCACAATTGAAACGATCGAAAAAGAGAGATGAGTTAATATATGTTCTAAAGTCGTAAATATCATACATAAAAAGGGTCTCATTACAGAATTGAAATCGGAAATTAAATACATTATAAGATCCATTCTATCTCTTTTAGAGTATGCCGCCACTCGGACTCGAACCGAGATGCTCTAGCACTGCTTCCTAAGAGCAGCGTGTCTACCAATTTCACCATAGCGGCTTACTTGAAATAATAATAGTCAATTCATGTTGAATCGTCTAGATGTAAATTCTAGAATCCGATTTAGAATGGATGAATAAAGGTTCTTTTAAACTCTTTTGTTTAAACTAAAGTATTCTTTGAATTTTTAATAACACTTAGAAAGATATTTAGAAAGATATTTTTTTTGATAAAAAAAAAATATAAATTAAATAAATAGGATTTTATACATATCAAAATGTAATTACTAAATTTAATAAATGAAATTAGAAATTAAAAGACTCTTTTTCTAAAAATCTTGTTTTTAGTCTACTTTTAAATGTACTTAGTGTAATTTTATTAATTATTCTAAGTTATAATTATATAGAAAATATATATATAATTAATTAAATATATAATATATATATACTCTTTGTTGTTTGTTATGTACATAATTTAAATATAGGATAATATTTAGTAAACTGATCTTGAAAACCAATTTAATTTGATCTTGAGATATATATATAATAAAAAAAAACAGTTTGAATATTCATCATAATTACATTTTATTTCTTTTCCTAATGGAAAAAAAAAATTTCTAATGGGAAAAGAAATAAAATAATACTTAGAACCAAACTAGCAGACAGATAAGTTAGTATTCGACATAAAATAGCAGCGAGTTCTAACTAATCTTGAGGAGGTCAATACATAAGTTAATGAAAATTTTTCATATTCTAAATATAGAAAAATTCTTTAAATCACGGAATTCTAATTATCCAAGATTTTCATTTGTTTGACGCACAAAAAAACTTTTCGAATTTCCCGTAGAAACTGACTTTGCTAAAGAAAAGGCTTTTATTGCAACTAAATTTCCCTTTTTCTTCCAAATATTTCTACGAATACGTTTTTTTGATATAGAAGTACGTTTTTTTGGAACTGCCATAAAAAAAATTCCTTTTTATTGTTGTATGTGAAAGACATGTATTGCTCAATATGGATCGTTTTTTTTAGTCTTAGTTATTTTTTATATTATATTTAATTCCGTCGATAATCTTTTTTTTTTTTTAATATAAACAATACAAATATATTGTTTATATATATACATGTGGGTTACATATATAATAAACTAGGAAAAAATAGAAGAAAAGAAAGCAAAATTTTAAAAGGAATTTTCTAGTAGTTAATATGTTAAACAAGACATTCCGTTAGCTAAGAAAAGGAACTTTCATTTTAAGTTTTTTTTTTTTCAGTTCTAGAATATAAGAAGTAAGGAGTTTTATAAGATTTCTGATATTTTCTTATCTTATTGGATTTCAATCCAATCAATCAATTCCACAAAAAATATAAATTAGGTAATTATTACAAAAAAAATTTTACTATAAGAATTAGTTGATTTATTGATGCATACTATATATCCATATCCATATTCTACTGATATTGGTATAGTTATTTTTGCTTACTTTTCTTACTTTTACTTTGCTTACTATAGTATATGAGTTACATATTACTAGAATAGAATTCTATTCTAGTGACAAAATTTTTTAAAATATCATATTCTCATTTTTTTTTATAAAAAAATATTTTTCTAGTTAAAAAATGAATAACTAAAAAATTCTTCTATATCGAGCTATTTGGGCAACAAATTAGAACTTTTTCAAATTTTTTAACTATCTGAAAAAAGTACGAAAAATGTAAAATAAGAATATTTAAGGTTTCATATCTTTTTTTTTTCTTCAAGCAATAAAAATTGGTGAATCGGAAACAATTATAAGAAAAAAACGAAAATTTGTGTTTTTTTATGGAACATACATATAAATATGCATGGATAATACCTTTTCTTCCATTTCCTGTTACTATGTTAATAGGATTTGGACTTCTGCTTATTCCTGCAGCAACAAAAAATATTCGACGTATGTGGGCTTTTCCGAGTGTTTTGATGCTAACTATAGCTATGGTGTTTTCTGTTAATCTTTCTATTCAGCAAATAAACGGAAATTTTATCTATCAATATCTATGGTCTTGGACTGTCAATAATGATTTTTCTTTAAAGATTGATCCTATGTCAATATTAATTACTACTGTTGGAATCATGGTTCTTATTTATAGTGATAATTATATGTCTCATGATCAAGGATATTTGAGATTTTTTGCTTATATGAGTTTTTTCAATACTTCTATGTTGGGATTAGTTACTAGTTCTAATTTGATACAAATTTATATTTTTTGGGAACTTGTAGGAATGTGTTCCTATTTATTAATAGGTTTTTGGTTCACACGACCAATTGCAGCAAGTGCTTGTCAAAAAGCTTTTGTAACCAATCGTATAGGGGATTTTGGTTTATTATTAGGAATTTTAGGATTTTATTGGATAACGGGTAGTTTAGAATTTCGAGATTTGTTCGAAATAGTTACTAATTTAATTCATAATAATGGAGTAGATTCTTTATTTGTTACTCTTTGTGCTTCTTTTTTATTCCTCGGCGCAGTTGCTAAATCTGCACAATTTCCCCTTCACATATGGTTACCTGATGCTATGGAAGGACCCACTCCCATTTCGGCTCTTATACATGCTGCTACTATGGTAGCAGCAGGAATTTTTCTTGTAGCTCGGCTTCTTCCTCTTTTCATAGTCATACCTTACATAATGAATCTTATTTCCTTAATAGGTGTAATAACAGTACTATTAGGAGCTACTTTGGCTCTTGCTCAAAGAGATATTAAAAGAAGTTTAGCTTATTCTACCATGTCTCAATTGGGTTATATTATGTTAGCTCTGGGTATAGGTTCTTATAAGGCTGCTTTATTTCATTTGATAACTCATGCCTATTCGAAAGCTTTATTGTTTTTAGGATCTGGATCCATTATTCATGCAATGGAATCCATTGTTGGATTTTCACCAGATAAAAGTCAAAATATGTTTCTTATGGGGGGGTTAACAAAATATATTCCGATTACAAGAATTACTTTTTTATTAGGTACACTTTCTCTTTGTGGTATTCCACCTCTTGCTTGTTTTTGGTCGAAAGACGAAATTCTTAATGATAGTTGGTTGTATTCACCAATTTTCGCAATAATCGCTTCATTTACAGCAGGATTCACTGCATTTTATATGTTTCGAATGTATTTACTTACCTTTGATGGGCATTTGCGTATTCATTTTCAAAATTACAGTAGTACTAAAAATAGTTCTTTCTATTCAATATCTTTATGGGGAAAAGAAGTACCCCAAGAAAAAAAAAAAAAATTACTGTTTTCAACAATGAATACTAAGATGTATTTTTTTTCAAAAAATACATATCAAATTGAAAATAATTTTCAAAATAGAGTACGAGTACGATACTTTAGTACTTACTTTAGAAATAAATATACTTACACCTATCCTCACGAGTCGGACAATACTATGTTGTTTCCCATGCTTATATTGGTATTATTTACTTTATTCATTGGATCAATCGGAATTGATTTTGGTAGAATAGATCCTGATCTATTGTCAAAGTGGTTAACTCCATCTACAAAATTTTTCCATCAAAATGAGTCTTCGGATTTTTATGATTTTTTAAAAAATGCA